TATTTGGCAGTTTTTTGGATGTTAAATACCATTGGATGGGTTACTTTTTATTGGCATTGGAAGCACATCACATTATGGCAGGGTAACGTTTCACAGTTTAATGAATCTTCCACTTATTTGATGGGATGGTTAAGAGATTATCTATGGTTAAACTCTTCACAACTTATCAACGGATATAACCCTTTTGGTATGAATAGTTTATCAGTTTGGGCGTGGATGTTCTTATTTGGACATCTTGTTTGGGCTACTGGATTTATGTTCTTAATTTCCTGGCGTGGATATTGGCAAGAATTGATTGAAACTTTAGCATGGGCTCATGAACGCACACCTTTGGCTAATTTAATTCGATGGAGAGATAAACCGGTAGCTCTTTCCATTGTGCAAGCAAGATTGGTTGGATTAGCCCATTTTTCTGTAGGTTATATATTCACTTACGCGGCTTTCTTGATTGCCTCTACATCGGGCAAATTTGGTTAATTCTTATGTGTTATATCCTCGATAATATCATTTCTTTCGATGCAGAAGGGGGTCCGCCTTCTTATATTTCTACTATTTCTACATCTAGGATCCGACTTTTATCATTGATACTAATAGGAAGAACCGAACCATTATGGCAAGAAAAGGTTTAATTCAGAGGGAAAAGAAGAGGCAAAAATTGGAACAAAAATATCATTTGATTCGTCGATCCCCCAAAAAAGAAATAGGTAAAGTTCCATTGTTGAGTGAGAAATGGGAAATTCACGGAAAGTTACAATCCCCACCGCGTAATAGTGCACCTACACGTCTTCATCGACGTTGTTTTTCAACCGGAAGACCGAGAGCTAACTATCGAGACTTTGGGTTATCCGGACACATACTTCGTGAAATGGTTCATGCATGTTTGTTGCCTGGAGCAACAAGGTCAAGTTGGTAAGCATTAAAATATCGTTTCATTTTTTATATTCATTTCTATGATCATAGAGGAGCCCCTTTACCATTCTGTATAAATAGGCTATTCTATTTGTACCAATATGGTAGAGGGGTGTACTCAATCCTTCTTTGTCCATTAGTTCCCAGTCCCTCTCTTCGTCGCGGGGTAGAGCAGCTTGGTAGCTCGCAAGGCTCATAACCTTGAGGTCACGGGTTCAAATCCCGTCTCCGCAACATTTTTTTTGACAAAAAATGGAGGTTTGACTCCGGTAACTAGTAATTAATTACTATTTTTTTCTTTTTATTTTGGGGTGGGCAGGAGGAAAAGAAGGGAATAGTATAGAAGTGAAGAGGATAGAACCACTCTACTATCACTGTCAACTATACTTAATTCTTTATCCTATTAAAAAAAAAAATGAACCCATTACCCCGGGCGGATAGCGGGAATCGAACCCGCATCTTCTCCTTGGCAAAGAGAAATTTTACCATTCAACTATATCCGCTTGTTCTTGATACACAATGGATGGGCCATATTTGTGCAGAGTTAGATCAGATACTCCTTTGTCTTTCAGAGTAATTGCAAAATGCTTATTTTCATTTAATAAAATTTATTTTCATTTAATAAAAAATGAATTTAGATTCTTTATAAATTATTAAAAATATTAATAGTAATTAGAATAATATCAAATTTGAATTGTATAAAATTAGATATTATTCTAATAGAAATACTATATATAGTTAACAATAACTATATAGTGAAATTATAATATATAAATTTAAAATTATAATCATTCAATTTTAATAATAATAAAATTAGTTATTATCAAAAAAATATTATTATCAAAATAGTATTATAAATATTATAGAAAATTTCTACTATTTATAAATATAAATAATAATATATTATAAATATAAATAAATAGTATAATAAAATTATTTAATTAATATATATTTTTTAATTTCATTTTTAAATAGTTAAATATAAGAAGTTTGTTTGACCCCTCCCTTTCATTTTTTTTTTCTTTATTTGCATTTTGGGGACTTATATTTCATTTTAATGGGTCTCACAACCTGAAAATGAAAGAATTAGGAGGGGATCATTTCATTTTTGGATCTAAATAGAACAAATAGGTTCAAGAGATGAGAGAATTAAGGATACCCACCAAAAAGACTAATCCAATCCATAATGATGTACCGGAAAATACAACATTTTTGTTATTTGACCAACCATCAGGAGAAGCAAATACAACAGGTACACTAATCAGTAAGATTGCTGAAGTAGCAATTAATGCAAAAACAGCCAATTGGAAAGCAATAGTCATCTTTCTAATCCTCCAATCTATCAACAAAAGAAACTATATACCATTTGATCCCTTTATTGGTATCGGCCAAAATTTCTAATAAAACGTATCATAGAGGGATTTTACCACGAATCTATTAATGCTGTATGACTTATTAGCACCTTTTACCACCTTATTAAATTAAGGCATGAGATCAAGGGAAAGGTATTTTTTTTTTTACTTCATTAAAAGAGGCCCGCCAGATCATTATCTATATATATACAGATCGATAGCTAGACCCATAGGATCGC